CTCTCCCTTTAACGAAGAAAAGGTAGTTCTAATTTGCATGGTCCAATCGTTGATCCCGAAAATTTCTACAATAAAATTAGGTAGGTCACTAATAGAGTTCCCTATCCGCGATTCTGCTATTTACTGAAATAATTTTACTGGAATATAGGATTCCTGGAATCTGGGAGGGATCCTCTGGATGGGTAGAAAAAGTAGGGTAAGTAAGGCTTTGAATGCTTTGCTTATGTACAAAATAAGAAATATTCTAATTGGATCATTGAATCGCTTTTCACTCAGTCATTGAATGATAAATCACTACAAGTGACGGAGATACACGATTTAAATAAGAAAAAAGCCAATATTTAAAAAATGTATCTAGAATGACTGGAAAAGTGGAAACAAGAACAGATAGAATAATATCATTATCATTATGAGCAAATCCAAAATCGTTGTAGGCATAGCCAATCAGTAGTTCCCAACCGCGGGGCGAATGGAATCCGATACATAAATCAGTTACGAAAAGAATCGAAAAGGCTTTTATTGTGTCGCTTAAATTATATAGTAATTCTTGAACCCAAGAGTTAAGAATAAAAAGTTCTTCATTACACAGAATCGAATAACCACTTAGAAGAACGAAGCAGATTGTATTTGTGGAGAAGTGAAAAATTGTATGGATATGATCCTCATCGTGCATCTTGATTAATTGGATTGTTTCTTTCTGGAGCCCTATACGGAGCTTTTCTAGACGTCTTTCCGGAAATTCCTTTATCATTTCGTCCAAGAGGAATAATTCCTCTAATTCTATGAAATTTTCTAGAAGAGTCTTTTCTTGAATATCATTCAAAAAGGTTTCGGATTGACTAGTATTCCACCAATTAGTAACCCAGGATTCCAGACGTTTAGTAAATGAGAGAGGGATCCACCAGGGCAAAAATACTACAAATACTATAGATGAAAGATATCTAAGGGGAATGGATGCGTTCTTTTTTGTCATTTTTTCATCTGTGAATTGTTAATGAACCCACCTCATTCGTTGATTCTATGCGATCTAATATTTCTATCAAGCATGAGTTCTATTACAAGGTATCGCGCCTAGAAATCCAGTCTCTTTTTTTTTTGAGTTGTGATTCGGTGGTTAGTCCTTGAACCTAGTGTAGAAAAACTACAGAAATCGAAGAAGAATCCACTTCGAATTCTTCATTCGAATTTGAATCAAGAAATAATAAAAAACAATACTGTTTCCGGATATCTCAATTGATCAAATATTCGAAGCGATTCCCCCTTTCGATGAATGCCCGAAAGATTCAAATTCAAATAATGAATATTATTAGCATTTCGCAATGAAAGAACTTTTGTCTATTAGAAATGAAACTCTCGAATATTTCGAAAAAAAAAAGGATTCTTGAGGGTTTCCTCCTGTCGAGAAAGCTTTTATTCTGTCGAGTCAGTTCATTTTTTCAAAATCCTTCAATTGGTACACGCAAGAAATAGGCCAATTCCGCAGCCTTTTGCTCAATTTCTCGTGGAGTCAAATTCTCATCAGTACGATTCAAGGGAATGGCCCCCAAGCCTCTGCTTTCTATATAAAGGACACGACGAGCATAAATACCCTCTTTAACTTCTATTCTGATGGACTGAATATCTTTCATAAGGAATCGTAGAAAGATGCGGCGATTTTTTCCAGGAAATCCCCAACGAAAAATACACACTATTCCCTCTTTTGTATCAAATCGATCATAACCGCTACCTACATTCCATGTAATTGTGCACCACAAATAGGAACTAATAAAGAGACCCGCGATCCCGTAGAAAGACATCACGATCCCCTGTGGAAAAAAATTTATTTGCTGAGACGGAAATAAAGATAGCAAATTCCTATCAAGATAACTAGAAATTCCAACCACTAAGAATCCTAATGAACCTAAAAAAAGGATAAAGGCCCAGCAGAAATTGCTTGTTTTGCGAGAGCCTGCTATAAATTCTATCCATATATATTCTGATCGCCAACTCATACATACTAGCTCCAGTTGCATTTTATTGGAATTGGGAAATAACCAAAAGAAAATCAATTTGAGTTTACTTTTTCTGTTTCCGAAGTAACTCTCATCAACTAGTACTATTTTGATGTGAACTCTTAGCAGTAATTCATCGAATTGCTTAGATCTAATAAAATCAGAGCATCCCCGTCATATGATTCCCTATAGATCGGTACATACATATAGATACATTGACTTTCATTGCAGACATGAGTTCGGATCACAGCCTATTATTTAATATTGAAAATAGATAGAATTAATTTACCTATATATCATGTTTACACATGCATAAGAGCTCTTTCGTTTATGTTCGGAGAAAGGCACCTCTTAGTCTTATACACTATTCTACTAAATGGATATCCGTCATCGCTAAGTCTTGAAAAAAAAACTAGCTGAGATTTGACCTTGATCCGATCGGATTTAAAAAATCTTATTTTTTTCAAGATAAAGAAATAAAGAAGCCATTGCCATTGCCGGAAATACTA